ATCGGCACATGTTTTGTTAAACCACCCATAAGAACCATATTCTGACTTTTATCTGGAGAATACCCAACAATTGCTTCCATTGAATGAATGATTGATCCAGACCCTAAAAACAACAATGCTTTCGAATAAGCATGAGTAATCAAATGAAATAAAGCAGCTCGGTAAGACCCAATACCGAGAGCTAACATCATATAACCCAATTGAGACATTGTAGAATAGGCTAAACTTCTCTTAATATCTTTTTGAGCAAGAGCTAAAGTAGCTCCTAATAGTAATGTTATTATACCTATCAAAGCTATTATATTCATTATGTAAGGTATAACTCTAAAAAGAGGAAGAAGCCGAGCTACAAGAAAAATTCCTGCGGCTACCATAGTAGCAGCATGTATAAGAGCTGAAATAGGAGTGGGTCCTTCCATAGCATCAGGTAACCATACCTGAAGGGGAAATTGAGCGGATTTAGCAATTGCACCAGAAAATAATAAGAGGGCACACAAAGTAACAAATAAAAAATTAACTTCATTATTATAAATCAAGTTATTGAATATCTCAAACAAATCCTGAAATTCGAAACTGCCTGTTATCCAATAAAGACCTAAAATTCCTAATAATAAACCAAAATCCCCTACACGATTAGTTACAAACGCTTTTTGACAAGCATTCGCTGCAATCGGTCGTGTAAACCAAAAACCTATTAATAGATAAGAACAGACTCCAACTAATTCCCAAAAAATATAAATTTGTATCAAATTAGAACTAGTCACTAATCCCAGCATTGAAGTATTGAAAAAACTCATATAAGCAAAAAATCTCAAATATCCTTGATCATGAGACATATAATTGTCACTATAAATAAGAACCAAAATTCCAACAGTAGTAATTAAGATTGACATAATAGAAGTAAGTGGATCGATCAAGTAGGTGAACTCTAAAGAAAAGTCATTATTGATGGTCCAAGACCATACATATTGATAGATATAACTGTTATTTATTTGCTGAATAGGCAGATTGGCTGAAAAAATCATAACTATACTTAACAATAAAACACTAGGAAAAGCCCACATGCGACGAAGATTTTTTGTTGCCTTCGGGAAAAGGAGAAGTCCCACTCCTATTAACATAGGAATTATAACTGGAATGAAAGGTATGATCCATGAATATTGATATGTATATTCCATAAAAATAAATAAATAAAAATCTTTTATTCTTAATTAACTGTTTCTGATTCACCAGCTCTTATTTTTTTTTTTGAAAGGAATCAGTTAATAAAAAAATTAAGATATATAAAACTAAAAAAAAATTTTATATTCTTAATTATTATAAATCTTTTCCAAATACTTCAAACAAAACAAGATATTTCAAATCAAGAAGTTTGAATTGGTCAAATGAGATGACCAAGCTACTATTGAAAAATAAATACTTACTCTTTTTTTTTAAGTAAGATTTTATGAAGCTACAAAAAATAAAAATTTCAATTATTATTACAATTTACATAATACAATATTATAACAATATTTTAATCTCGGGAGAGAGTAAGGACAAATAATTACACCAAAAAGAGTATTTTATTTTGATATGATTCATAAAAGACAGACACAGTCCATACATAACTTAACTCAAGGAAATAAGAACTATTTTTTTTAGTTCGTTTATTCAGAATCATTAACCAATGCAGTTTTGAATTGATTGAAGGAATTACTAAAAAAAAATGACTTTTCTTTAGAAAAAAATGATGTATACTTTAACACATTAACTGCAAGTCTCATTTGAATTTGAAAATCTTAATTAGGTGCACTCTTTTTTCAAGTTTGGCTAATTAAGCAATAAAAAAAAAAATAAAGGGAATTAAGGATTGGTTTCTTAAACTTTTTGATGTATTTTATTACATGTATAAATATAGCACGATGAAAATAAACAATAAACAATATAAAGGAACAACCGCTTTGGTTTATATTTTTTCTTTTTTTATGACGAGAGTCTAATTTAGACTATAAATAGATAATTAGATAGTAAGTAAAGAACAATTGGTTTTGAACAATAGATGTCTTTCACATCCAACTAGAGAAATGAATACTCTATCATAATTTTTTAATGGCAGTTCCAAAAAAACGCACTTCTATATCAAAAAAACGAATTCGTAAAAATATTTGGAAAATGGAGGGGTATTGGGTAGCATTGAAAGCTTTTTCGTTAGCGAAATCTCTTTCTACAGGGAATTCAAAAAGTTTTTTGTACAATAAGAAATAAATAAATAATTAATGGAATAATCTGAATCTATCTCTGACTCTAAAAAAAGTCTAGTTTCATTTTAAATTTCGTTTCTAATTTTTTAATTTATATATTATATAATTTATATATTATATATAATAATTAATATAATAATTATTAATTATATATTAATTATACTTAAAAACTAAAAAAAAGTAATGATTCCCATTCCTTAATGTTTTGAATGGATAAATATTAAATTGAATTCATTTTGCCATTATGTTATGTAAAATAATTCTTATTTTGTATACTTAATACTTAAATTTTTAAAATGATATTCTTTTTTGTTTGACAAAAAAAAGAATAAATACAAGATATAAAGTTTCAACTGTCTTTTTAGTAAAGTTTTGTCTTTTTTATATTTATTTATTATATTTATATAATATATATTTATATAATATATACTATTTTTTATAGAACAACAAATATAAGATCTTTAATCCAAATTCAAATTAATGAGTTGTTGAAACTCATTTTTTTTTAGTTTCAAACTTGTTTTGTAATTTTCTGAACAATCATTTTAAACAATAATTATCAATATATATACTCCTTATCCTTATATATACCTTATATACCTCGTATAAAATATCCATTGATAAAAGCTTCTTGTCCCATTTAGGTGGATATTTTATACGAGAAATGTATCAATTTTGGTCATCAAAAAAAATGGATCCTATAGTTGCTTGGGCTGGGGAAGATAGATCAATATATGTATTAAGTATTAATTTTTAACGGGTTATTCTAATTTGAAGTAGGGTCCAATTACGATAGAAATCAAAACTCTTTTTTTATATGATACGCCCAATACCTAACCCAAACCCAATTTAATTAATTTATTAATGTTAAGTTAAATAAACTTAACACTCTAAATATTAAATCAAACAAATAATAAAAAATCATGAATTTAAATGTTTCCTATAAAACTAAAAAATATTGAATGATTGAGTACTTTAACCTAGACGATTAAATAAGAATAGGTTATTATGATTTCGAACAAGCCGCTATGGTGAAATCGGTAGACACGCTGCTCTTAGGAAGCAGTGCTAGAGCATCTCGGTTCGAGTCCGAGTGGCGGCATGGCATCTTATAAAAGAGTAAGTCCTATAATAAATTCAATTCCCAATTTCCATTCCTATAATTTCGAGAATCCCCCCCCCTTTTTTTATTTATTTTAAATTTTTTTATGATATTTTCAAGTTTAGAGCATATATTAACTCATATATCCTTTTCGGTTGTTTCAATTGTAATTTCAATTCGTTTGATAATCTTATTAATTAATGAAAGCGCAGGACTATATGATTCATCAGAAAAGGGCATAAAAACTACTTTTGTCTGTATAACAGGATTATTAGTTACTCGTTGGATTTATTCGAGACATTTACCCTTAAGTGATTTATACGAATCATTAATTTTTCTTTCGTGGAGTTTGTCCATTATTTGTATGGTTCCGTATTTCAAAAAAAATATAAACCATTTAAGCGCAATAACCGCGCCAAGTATTATTTTTACCCAAGGCTTTGCTACTTCTGGTTTTTTAACTGAAACACATCAATCCGTAATATTAGTACCCGCTCTACAATCTCATTGGTTAATGATGCACGTAAGTATGATGGTATTGGGTTATGCAGCTCTTTTATGTGGATCATTATTATCAGTAGCTCTTATAGTCATTACATTTCGAAAAGTCATAAGGGCTTTTGAGAAAAAGAATAATGATTCATTTTCATTTGATGCTATCCAATACATGAATGAAAGAAACAACGTTTTATGGAACATTTATTTGATCTCTTCTAGGAATTATTATAGATCTCAATTGATTCAACAATTGGATCATTGGAGTTATCGTATTATTGGTATAGGGTTTATCTTTTTAACCATAGGTATTCTTTCGGGAGCAGTATGGGCAAATGAGGCATGGGGCTCATATTGGAATTGGGATCCGAAGGAAACTTGGGCATTTATTACTTGGACCATATTCGCGATTTATTTACATATTCGAACAAATAAAAATTTTGAAGGTGTAAATTCCGCAATTGTAGCCTCGATGGGATTTCTTATAATTTGGATATGCTATTTTGGGGTCAATCTATTAGGAATAGGGCTACATAGTTATGGTTCATTTACACTAACGTCTAACTGAAGAAAGGACCTAACGAACACAAGCAAACATGGGACAGCATATATATAAGAAAACATTGTGTAAGCCTTCGAGAACCTTTTGAATCACTACTTTGATTCAAAAGGTTCTTACAAAGGCCAAACAAATCTGGTTAAAAGTCTAATTCATTTTTTTATTTTTAACTTAAGTTAAAGTTAAACTTAAGAGAAGAAAATTATTATTTTATTGTTTTTTTAATTGTATAACGAATTTTTTAAAACATCCTAATATTATTTATTATTATAGATTATTATAGTATATTATTAGTATAGGATTGCTGTTTGATTTTTTATTTTATTCATGAAAATTATCTATAAAAATAGATAGATATAATATCTTCGACCTTGTCAACTGATAGTGAGAAAACGAAATCCGGATAAATACCAATACCTATTACAGGTAAAAGGATAGAGATCGAAACAAATAACTCTCGCGGTCCAGAATCAAAAAAAGAAGAGTTTGGAGCATTAAAAAACTTGTATCCATAGAACATTTGGCGTAACATAGATAATGAATAAATAGGAGTTAATATCATTCCAATTGCCATTACAAATGTAATTAGTATTTTTGTTATTAAAAAAAATTTTTGGCTGGTAATTAGTCCCAAAAATACTATTAATTCTGCAACAAAACCACTCATCCCCGGTAATGCAAGGGAAGCCATCGATAAGATACTGAAAGTCGTGAATATTTTTGGAACCGGGATCGCCATTCCGCCCATTTCGTCGAGATAAACAAGACGTATTCTATCAAAACTCGTTCCCGCCAAGAAAAAAAGTGCAGCGCCAATAAAGCCATGAGAGATTATTTGTAAAATGGCTCCATTGAGGCCCATATCACTTATAGAGCCAATTCCTATAATTATGAAACCCATATGAGATATGGAGGAATAGGCTATTCTTTTTTTTAAATTACGTTGACCGGGAGATGCTGAAGCTGCATAGATTATTTGAATTGTGCCTACTATAATCAACCAGGGAGCAAATAGAGAATGAGCGCGGGGCAATAATTCCATATTAATCCGAACCAATCCATACGCTCCCATTTTTAATAAAATTCCGGCTAGAAGCATACAAGTACTGTAATGTGCCTCTCCATGGGTGTCTGGTAACCATGTATGTAAAGGTATAATTGGTGATTTGACAGCAAAAGCAATAAGAAATCCAATATAGAATATTATTTCCAGTGCTACTGGATAAGATTGATTAGCTGATGTTTCAAAATTTAATGTTGGTTCATTGGAACCATATAAACCGATACCCAGAACTCCTATTAATAAAAAAACGGAACTTCCCGCAGTGTACAAAATAAACTTTGTGGCTGAATACAAACGTTTCTTTCCCCCCCACACGGATAGAAGTAGATAAACGGGAATTAATTCTAACTCCCACATGATGAAAAAGAGTAAAAGGTCTCGAGAAGAAAATGATCCTATTTGGCCGCTATACATTGCTAACATCAGGAAATGGAATAATCGGGAATCTCGAGTAACCGGCCGAGCCGCTAAAGTAGCTAAAGTGGTGATAAATCCTGTCAGCAAAATAGGTCCTATAGAAAGTCCATCTATTCCCAATCTCCAGTAAAAATCAAAAAGATTGATCCATTTATAATCCTCCGTCAGTTGCATTAATCGATCGTCCAATTGGAAATGATAATAGAAGGCATAAGTTATTAGAAGGAGTTCCAGAACGCATATAAATATAGTATACCCCCTTATTACCTTATTTCCTCTATGAGGGAGAAAGAAAATTAAAGAACCCGCGAATATTGGCAAAACTACCAATATTGTTAACCAAGGAAAATAATTCGTAGTAAAAACAAGATACACTTGGACCAGAAAAATCCGTGCTCGAAAAAAGATATTCTATTTTTTTATTTTATTTTTTCGAGCAGGGGGATTTTTGTCGGTAAAAAAAATGAATGTATTCAGGTGGGATTTGTGAAAGGAATCAATAAGCTAGGCCCATGCTTCGAGTTGTTTCATGCCATAAATAAACTCGAACACTCAAGTAATCCGTTGGACAGGCGGATTCACATCTCTTACAACCAACACAGTCTTCTGTTCTTGGAGCAGAAGCAATTTGTTTAGCTTTACATCCGTCCCAAGGTATCATTTCTAATACATCTGTGGGGCAGGCTCGGACACATTGAGTACACCCTATACACGTATCATAAATCTTTACTGAATGTGACATTGGATATATAAATTTTTGAACATCATAAGTTTTCGATCTAGTAAACTTGTAAATGAATTATACATATATTTAGTATTTAGACACCAGATGAATCAATGATTTACCAGAATTTTTATAATTAATCTGCTCCCGGATCGGCTCATGCGAGAGGTCCAAGATCCTTTGATTTATTGCATTTTTTGTAAACACGATCAATACGTTATGTACCATCCATGTTAATTCGACTATATAAATATTATAATTTATATGATTAATACTGCTTATTAATACATAATACAATACTACTTATTCAACAAATTTGATTGATTGATACGAGTTGATTTTCTGTTACGATAAATTGCGGAAACAATAGCTGGCCCAATAGCTGCTTCAGCGGCTGCAATAGCTATAACAAAAATTGAAAAAATATTTCCTTTTAATTGGCGACTATCAAAAAAATCAGAAAATGTTACAAAATTTATATTAACTGCATTCAGTATAAGTTCAAGACACATAAGGGCTCTAACCATATTTCGACTTGTGATTAATCCATAGATACCGATAGAAAATAAATAGGCACTCACAATAAGTACATGTTCGAGCATCATTGACCAACTCCTTATCAATTTCGATTTATTTCAAGATAAAAAACAATTTAATGGGTTCAATTGACTAGATAGAATATAAAAAGTTTGGTAATAGATTGAATAAAAGAATTTCTATTTATATTTTATACATAAACAATCTTCAAATAAAATTGAAGTGAGGGGAAATGGATGTGATAACACAGAACAAAGTTTAATTTGTATTTAGGTTATTAGTTCGAAAGATTTCTTACTGGCGAGCCACAGCAATTGCACCTATCAAAGCAGCTAAAAGAATTATCGAAATGAGTTCAAA